TAAGTTGTCTCTCTCTTTAAAGAAGTTGTTTTCTCTCCGTTTAAATTGAGATAAGTTTTCCCGGTCTTCATAATACGAACTCCAATCAAATCTATTCAAAATTTGATTAATTCAAAATTTATATAATTTTGAGCTTGATGCTCATATAATGAATATACTTTTTTGCTTTATGCTTATCTACTTTCTATTATCATAGTATGCTATTTCTATTATTATAGTATGCTAGCTCCTCCAAATTTGATTGATTCAAACTGAACTAAAGATTGCATTGAAATTTCGACTTTGTTTATCTACGATATATGAGGATCCCCGCTAAGCATCCATGGCTGAATGGTTAAAGCACCCAACTCATAATTGGCGAATTCGTAGGTTCAATTCCTACTGGATGCACACCAATGCTCCAATAAGTCTATTGGAATTGGCTCTGTATCAATGGAATCTCATCATCCATACATAACGAATTGGTGTAGTATAACCCTATTATAACATATGAACGGTAAGAACTAGCATTCTTATTGAGACTCGAACTCATAGAGAAGAAAATCGATTTATGGATGGAATCCAATATGCAGTAGTTACAGCAAAAAGTATTAGGTTATTGGAGAAAAATCAATATACTTTGAATGTCGAATCAGGATCCACTAGGACAGAAATAAAGCATTGGGCCGAACTCTTCTTTGGTGTCAAGGTAATGGCTATGAATAGCCATCGACTCCCGGGAAAGGGTAGAAGAATGAGACCTATTATGGGACATACAATGCATTACAGGCGTATGATCATTACCCTTCAACCGGGTTATTCTATTCCATCTCTTCGAAACATCTTATAAATTTGAAAGAAAAGAACTTAAATCAAAATACTTAATAGCATAATGATACATTTATACAAAACTTCTAACCCGAGCGCACGCAATGGAGCCGTAGAGGGTCAAGTGAAATCCAATACGCGAAATACACGAAAGAATTTGACCCATGGACAGCATCGTTGTGGTAAAGGCCGTAATGCCAGAGGAATCATTACCGCAAGGCATAGAGGGGGAGGTCATAAGCGTCTATACCGTCAAATCGATTTTCGACGGAATAAAAAAGACATATATGGTAGAATCCTAACCATAGAATACGACCCTAATCGAAATGCATCCATTTGTCTCATACACTATAGGGATGGTGAGAAGAGATATATTTTACATCCCAGAGGGACTCGAATTGGAGATACCATTATTTCTGGTACAAGAGTTCCTATAAAAATGGGAAATGCCCTACCTTTGAGTGCGCTTTGAACTATGGATTTACGTAATTGGAAGTAACCAATTAGGTTTACGACGAAACCTAGAAATCGATCACTGATCCAAATTGAGTACCTCTACAGGATAGACCTCAACAGAAAACTGAAGAGTAACGGCAGCAAGTGATTGAGTTCAGTAGTTCCTCATATCAAATATCAAATTATTGACTCTAGAGATCTAGTAATATGGAGAAAACAAAATTGTTTCAAGCACCGACAGAACCAGAAGCGCCCCTCCCTTGTTTCAAAGAGAGGAGGACGGGGTATTCACATTTCATTTGATGGTCAGAGGCGAATTGAAAGCTAAGCAGTGGGAATTCGAAGGATTCCCCGGGGGAAAAATAGAGATGTCTCCTACGTTACCCCCAATATGTGGAAGTATCGACGTAATTTCATAGAGTCATTCAGTCTGAATGCTACATGAAGAACATAAGCCAGATGAAGGAACGGGAAGACCTAGGATGTAGAAGAGCATAACATGAGTGATTCGGCAGATTTGGATTCCTATATATCCACTCATGTAGTACTTTACTTCATTTGATGAGATTTTACGATATAGAAGATCCACCTGTATAGATATCATCATCTACACCCAGAAAGCCGTATGCTTTGGAAGAAGCTTGTACAGTTTGGGAAGAGGTTTTGATTGATCAAAAAGAAGAATCTACTTCAACCCATGTGCCCTTAGGCACGGCCATACATAACATAGAAATCACACTTGGAAAGGGTGGACAATTAGCTAGAGCTGCGGGTGCTGTAGCGAAACTTATTGCAAAACAGGGTAAATCGGCCACATTAAAACTACCTTCTGGGGAGGTTCGTTTAATATCCCAAAACTGCTCAGCAACAGTCGGACAAGTAGGGAAGACCGGGGTGAAACTCAAAAGTTTGAGTAGAGCCGGATCGAAATGTTGGCTAGGTAAACGTCCCGTAGTAAGAGGAGTAGTTATGAACCCTGTAGACCATCCCCATGGGGGTGGTGAGGGGAGGGCCCCAATTGGTAGAAAAAAACCCGCAACCCCTTGGGGTTATCCGGCACTTGGAAGAAGAAGTAGAAAAAGGAAGAAATATAGTGATAATTTGATTCTTCGTCGCCGTAGTAAATAGGAGAGAAAATCGAATTTTTTTCTTCTAAAAAAAAAAAAAAAATAGGAGAAATTCACTGTGATACGTTCGCTAAAAAAAAATCCTTTTGTAGCAAATCATTTATTAAGAAAAATAATGAAACTTAACACAAAGGCAGAAAAAAAAATAATAGAAACGTGGTCCCGGGCATCCACCATCATACCTCCAATGATTGGCCATACTATCGCTATCCATAATGGAAAAGAAAAAATACCGATTTATATAACAGATTATATGGTGGGTCATAAATTGGGAGAATTTGCACCTACTCTTTATTTCAGTGGGCATCCAAAAAAAGATAAAAAATCTCGCAAAAAAAGATAAAAAATCTCGTCGTTGATTTGATTAGCTAATTCCTTTTAATAGGAATTGGAAAAAGAATCCTTTTTTTACTTTTTTTAGAGATTCATTTTTGAAATTCAAATGAAAAATGAATAGTAGAAGAAAGAGAATAAAAAAAGAGAATATGGATGCTATTTATTAAGAAGAAGTTATACGAGAAAAAGACTAACTTGTCATAGTATTGAAATGTTGTCATAGTATTGAAATCGATATATATATATATATATAAGAAGAATATAAGATATGCTTAAAAGAATAAAGTCCACAAATATGACATTTCATGATATATATTATAGTAAAGGGGGATTATGGCACAAAAAATAAATCCACTCGGTTTCCGAGTTGGTACAACTCAAAATCATCATTCTCTTTGGTTTGAACAACCAAAAAATTATTCTCAGGGTCTACAAGAAGATAAAAGAATAAGAAACTGTATCCAAAATTATGTACAAAAAAATATAAAATTTCCTTCTGGTATTGAAGGGATTTCACGTATAGAGATTCAAAAAGGAATTGATCTTATTCAGGTTATAATAGTTATGGGATTCCTAAAATTAGAGAAAAGGCAATCTAAAAAAATAACAGAATTACAAAAGAAAGTAATCAAAGAATTGGAGACGAATGGAATCGAAGAATTATGGATGATTGTACAAAAAGAAATGAATCCTATAAGTTTAAGTTATCGAAAACTGAACATTAAAATTAGAAGAATTCGAAAGCCTTACAAGGATCCTATTATTCTTGCAAAATTTATAGCGGAACAATTAAACAATCGAGTTGCATTTCCCAAAGCAATGAAAAAGGCTATTGAATTAGCCAAGCGGGCCCATACAAAAGGAATTAAAGTACAAATTTCGGGACGCCTGGGGGGGAAAGACAAGGCACGCGTCGCATGGATTAGAGCAGGTAGAGTTCCTTTACAAACCGTTCGAGCTAAAATAAATTATTGCTCCTATACGGTTCAAACTATTTATGGGGTATTAGGCATAAAAATTTGGGTATTTTAGGCATAAAAATTTGGATATTTGTAGACGACGAATAGTCAATAAATAGTCAATCCTTAATTGACTTAATCTTTACATTATACCCTTTGACAGAACAAAAAATGAGAAATTCTTTCATTCTTTTTCTGGCCAATCAAAAGAAGAAAAATTCGATTTTTTATTCTATAAGTTCTATAAGGTTAAATAAAATCAAAAAAAAATTCGATTGATTATTTAATATACTTGCTATGCTTAGTGTGTGACCCGTTGGTTTTTAAAAGTAAATCTAAAAAAAATGCACTGATCCATACTATGAATGAAGAAATTCTAGTAGAATTCATAACAAACTCATCGCTTAACATTATCTGGATTCAAAAAAGCAGTCAAGATATGATATATTGGCCCTTACATTGTAGGAATTGAAATCTTTTTTACATAAAATAATTACTTACATTGTAGGAATTACTTACATTTTTACATAAAATAATTACATAAATAAAAGAAAAATTCATTTGATTTTGATTATTAATTGTAAAGCAAAATAAAAAATAATACAGATAAATGATAGGGTGATAGAAAGAAAAAAAAAAAAAGAAATGAATGATATATGATATCAATATGTAAGGTCTACAAGTCATCTCAATGTAATAGAGCACCAATAGCTATTTTATGATAGTTAAAATCCTACTCATAAAACAAAAAATTAAGAGCCTCAAGCCAATAAAAACTAATAACATTGGCTCAAGAAAAAAAATCGCATTGGAGGCTTCATTGTAGAATTAAGACCTAACCATTAACCGAGAAGCGATGGGAACGACGGAACCTGTAAAGACATAAGATTCTATTGAAAAAAAAAAATCTTAATAATTTTTGATTTTAATAGGCAGGATGGCGAAACGAACCAAGAAACAATCCATTTATTTTTGATTTTGAGAGGTTCGGGGATAACCCTACAAAAAAGGTAAATATTAAAAGAGGAAATATTCGCCCGCGAAGGTTTTTTATGTTATTGGATTGATATAAATTTTGAATAAATAGATTCGATGAAATCTCAAAGAATCTAATGATTCAGTCTATTACTCATCAACTATATGTATATTTTTCTAATTATTTCATTCGCAAGGAGCTGGATGAGAAGAAACTCTCATGTCCAGTTCTGTAATAGAGATGGAATTGTGAACCAATCATCAACTATAACCCCAAAAGAACCCGATTCTGTAAACAACATAGAGGGAGAATGAAAGGAATGTCTTCTCGAGGTAATCGTATTTGTTTCGGTAGATATGCTCTTCAGTCACTTGAACCCGCTTGGATTACGTCTAGACAAATAGAAGCCGGACGTCGGGCAATGACACGAAATATACGCCGCGGGGGAAAAATATGGGTACGTATATTTCCCGACAAACCAGTTACGATAAGAACGACAGAAACGCGTATGGGGTCGGGGAAAGGAGATCCCAAATATTGGATAGCTGTCGTTAAACCAGGTAAAATACTTTATGAAATGGGCGGAGTAGCAGAAAAAATAGCCAGAAAAGCTATCTCAATAGCAGCATCCAAAATGCCTATGCGAACTCAATTGATTATTTCAAAATGGGACTATCAAACCAAAGAAAAAAGAGACTTTGTAATGAAAAAAAAAAAATTCTAAGTTTCTTTTTTTATTTTTGGACAAGCAATATTTTTTTTCCTTTTGCATTAAAATAACAAAATGATATGATCCAATCTCAGACCTATTTGAATGTAGCAGACAACTGCGGAGCCCGAAAATTAATGTGTATTCGAATCATAGGGGCTGGTAATCGCGGATACGGTCATATCGGCAACGTTATTATTGCTGTGATCAAGGAAGCAGCAAAAGATTCCTCTCTAGAAAAATCCGAAGTGATCAGAGCTGTAATTGTACGTACTCGTAAACAATTCAAACGCTCCTGCGGCACTATCATAAGATATGATGATAACGCTGCAGTTGTGATTGATAAAAAAAGAAATCCAAAGGGAAGTAGAGTTTTTGGCCCGATTGTCGAGGAATTGAGGGAGGTCAATTTCACAAAAATAATTTCATTAGCACCTGAAATATTATAACATAATATTCTAAGATAAAGCGTTAGAAAAGCATTCTAAGATGAGATAGAAAATAGTAGACAATTCTACTATTTTTTTTTAGTATTTGAATTCAACCGATTAATCAAATTAATTAGTAGATTTTTTTTAGGTATATCATATATATAACATAGTGAGTCATGAATTAAAAAAAAAAGGAAGAGCTTATCTTGATTATATCAAATCTTAAAAACAACAAAATTTGAATTCAACCGATTAATCAAATTAATTAGTAGATTTTTTTTAGGTATATCATATATATAACATAGTGAGTCATGAATTAAAAAAAAAGGAAGAGCTTATCTTGATTATATCAAATCTTAAAAACAACAAAAATGGTTGTCTATCATGAGTCAAGACACAATTGCAGATATACTAACCTCTATACGAAATGCTGAGATGAGCGGAAAAGAAATCATTCGAATCGTATCGACAAAGATCACTAGAAACATTTTGGAAATCCTTTTACGAGAAGGTTTTATAGAAAATATAAGGAAACATCAGGAAGGTAACAAAAAATTCTTGGTTTTAACCTTACGACATAGGCGACATAGAAAAACGAAAAAAAAACAATATAGAGCTAGTCTAAAATTAAAACGGATTAGCCGACCTGGTCAACGAATCTATTCTAACTATCAACAAATTCCTAGAATTTTAGGCGGGATGGGAATTGTAATTCTTTCTACTTCGCAGGGTATAATGACAGATCGGGAGGCTCGACTAAAAAGAATCGGCGGAGAAATCTTGTGTTACATATGGTAATCCTTTTGATATCCAAATTCTATCCATTTGGATTTGGATTTTGTAAAAAAAAGAGCAAGTCAGGGGTTTCAATAGCATTGCTGCTACATTAAATTTAGTAGATACTTCCAAATCGTTTTCTTTTTATATAGGGATATAACTCAATCAAGATTGAAAAAAAAGTCTGTATATTCAAAATTTAGGAACGCAAAATATGAAAAAAAGGCCCTGCGCTCGTAGAATTTGTGGAAGATGTCGAATAGTACGTAGAAAGGGACGAATTCGAGTAGTTTGCCCTAACCTGAGACATAAACAAATACAAGGATAATTTTTCTAAACAAAGCAAAATCTAAAGGATCTGAAAGAAAAATACAAATAAAAAAAGATCAATTTTGACACGAAATGGATATATCCATAGGTCTCGTGCTTTTACTTTTATTTGAGATAAAAAAATATGGCAAAAAAAAAAGTAAAAATTATAACGGAAAAAAGTAGTATAAGAAGAATTTTGTTGCGCAGATTTCGTCGGCGTATTCGTAAAAGTGCACGTAAAATATCAAAGGGATTTTTTCATGTCCAAACAACTTTTAACAATACTATTATCAGCGTTACAGATGAACAGGGTGGGGTGATCTATTGGTCCTGTGCGGGCACTTGTCGATTTAAGGGACCACGAAAGGGGACAGCTTTTGCCGCTCGAATCGTAGCCGAAGATGCTAGTCGGGTAGCAAAGGCTCAAGGTATGCGACAAGCGAACGTCCTGATAAAGGGCCCAGGTCGCGCAAGAAAGCCGGTATTAAAAGCCTTTTGTCAAAGCGGCATAAAATTAAATTACGTACGAGATGTAACCCCTCTGCCCCATAATGGCTGTAGGCCTCCTAAAAAAAGACGCAAATAAAAAAAAAGTATAGTTACGACAAACAAACTACGGTAGAATTTACAAATTCTACCACAAAAGGTTATACTTTCTATTTTCAAAGTAGAACCCATTTTAATCAATTATACATACTCTAGTCTTTTTTTGACTATTCGAGTCAAAATGAAGACTAAAAAAAACCTAGAAAACTCAAAATTTCTAGAAATTAGGTTAATTTAACAAAATTAACCTAATCAAAAAAAAGAAAAAAAAAAAAAGAAATTCTTATGGAAACTTTCAGCAACGGCAACAATTGGTCAAGAGAGAATCGGTGGGTGTATATTGAAGGGAGAGTTCAGGGGCCACGTAATTACTATGGACGGTTTGTTCTCCCGGGACTCAAAAGAGGGGAAGGAAATACCCTAGGCTTCATGATACGACGAATCTTGCTTGGGCAAATCAAAGGACCTACTATCGCACACGTAAAATTTGATGAAATAAACGGATTTTTACAAAAGGATCTTCACGAATTTTCGACTATACCGGGGGTTCAGGAATCTATTCAACAAATTTTAATGAATCTCAAACAAATTGTCTTCAAAGAAACAATTGTCTTCAAAGCCGAGACCAAAGGGACTTATTCGGCGCATATTTTTCATGGCAAAGGTTACGGAAAGGTAACTGCCAAGGATATCATCCAACATACTCCTTTTATAACCGTCGTAGATCCTGACCAATATATTTTGAATCTAACGCAACCTTGTTCTTTGTTGATTGGGTTGGAAATTGGAACGAAGGGTGGCTATTATACTGTGAACTCATGGCCAATAATCAAAGCTGAACAGGAAGGTTTTCGCATAACTACTGGAGGATTGCCTATTGAAAAAGTGCATTTTTCTGTTATGGAGAACGGAGACGAAGAATCTCTTTTTGTCGAAATCTGGACAAACGGAAGTTTAACTCCGAAAGAAGCATTTTTGGAAGCCTCCAAACATTGTTCGCGCTTGCTATTCCCTTTTATGCTAGAACTAAAAGGTAGGGAGACGGAGTTAATTGGAGCGGACGAGACGTTAAATGAATTTGAAAAACAAAGTATTCACAAGACTTTCAATATCGAGAAATACATCTGTGTAGACCAATTAGGTTTAAGTTCAAGGATCTATACTTACCTCATTAGGGCCCATATCTATACAGTATGGGACCTTTCTAAGATATCCATTTCTGACCTTTGCAAAATAGATGGTTTTATATTCGAGGATGCATTAGAAATCACTAAGGCTCAACAAAGTCTGACCAATAAATTGATTATAGCGGAAAATTTCAAAAGAACATTAGAAGAAATGAACTTTAAAGATCAAGACGACAGTGGAAAAGATGAAGACGACAGTGGAGTAGAGTGGGAGTAGAGTGATAGATTGATGTGTGTATTTTGGAAATATTCCCTTCAAGGTGAATTTTCCATAAATACACACATCATGTTATTTTTTTAATTGAAAAAATTTAAAAAAGCCCTAAAGTTAG